ATGTATACGATTTTTCCAATATTTTGTTCTAGACTAGTAAGAGCTATAATACTAGGTAGCTATTTTATATGTTCAATAAGGCTATGAGAGATATTAATACTATTTCTAAGTGTTTGTTTAATGATGAGGTTATTTGTTGAGAGAGAAGCTAAGGTTTATTGTCAATATGATGAAATTATGACAGAAGAGTGATTTAAGACTTTTGTATTAGGGGAGTTTTTTTTATTTTTAAGCTTAATGGTTCCTTTATTTTATTGTAAAGATGATTTAGGAGATGAAGCATTATCTGATCCGCTAGGTATACCATTGTTAGGTATATATGTTTTATTGTTATCTTCTTTCTGTGTGAGCAATTATGAGCATGCTGTTGAAGCACATTTTGGAAAGTTTAGAGAAAGATTAAAATTTAAAAGAACTTTTAAAAGCAAAGCATCAGCTTGGCTTCTATTAACAATTATAAAAGGCTTAGGCTTTTTATTCTTACAGTATAAAGAATTTATAAATTGCCCTCCTTCTGTAGTTAAAAGATCTTGATACGGAAGTTGTTTAATATTAGTCACATTTCATGGTTTTCATGTTGTAGTAGGTTTATTATTTTTATGCTATAATTATTATTTGTTATTTTTCTTGAAAAGAAATATTAGCTTGGAGGTTTATCTGGACCAGTATCGATTGGTTTATTTTACCTGTTTTTATTGACACTTTGTAGATTTTATATGATTTATTGTTTATTTTATTGTCTATTACTTACCTTAGATTAGTAATAAATAGGTGAGAGGGTTACTAGTTTATATAGAACACTATTTTGCAAAGATGGAGGAGGCACTACTCGTAACTCTAAGTTTAGACATGCCAGACAAATGGGATTGGTTTAGGGCCTTTATATGGGTTTAATACCACCCTGTCTAATACTTTTTATATGTAACTTAAGTCAAAGTGTAAGATTCTTACTCTTATTATGTAAAATAAAATACCATATAAATTTTAATATTACTAGTTTAGCATAAGTTTAATGCGTTGGGTTGTAGTTCCAATTATACAAAATTTGTAGCTAGGGAATTGTTATATTAGCACTAGAAGCTTGAAAGCGGTTAGACTTGAAATCTAACATATCATAGGTGATTTATGACTGGTGTTATAACATATGGTGTAGTTGTCTACTGTTTATATTTATAATGTACTAAGTAGTATTAGTTGTTAAACATCTTATATTAATAAGTATATATATTATATAACATATGGTGTAGTTGTCTACTGTTTATATTTATAATGTACTAAGTAGTATTAGTTGTTAAACATCTTATATTAATAAGTATATATATTATATAACATATGGTGTAGTTGTCTACTGTTTATATTTATAATGTACTAAGTAGTATTAGTTGTTAAACATCTTATATTAATAAGTATATATATTATATAACATATGGTGTAGTTGTCTACTGTTTATATTTATAATGTACTAAGTAGTATTAGTTGTTAAACATCTTATATTAATAAGTATATATATTATATAACATATGGTGTAGTTGTCTACTGTTTATATTTATAATGTACTAAGTAGTATTAGTTGTTAAACATCTTATATTAATAAGTATATATATTATATAACATATGGTGTAGTTGTCTACTGTTTATATTTATAATGTACTAAGTAGTATTAGTTGTTAAACATCTTATATTAATAAGTATATATATTATATAACATATGGTGTAGTTGTCTACTGTTTATATTTATAATGTACTAAGTAGTATTAGTTGTTAAACATCTTATATTAATAAGTATATATATTATATAACATATGGTGTAGTTGTCTACTGTTTATATTTATAATGTACTAAGTAGTATTAGTTGTTAAACATCTTATATTAATAAGTATATATATTATATAACATATGGTGTAGTTGTCTACTGTTTATATTTATAATGTACTAAGTAGTATTAGTTGTTAAACATCTTATATTAATAAGTATATATATTATATAACATATGGTGTAGTTGTCTACTGTTTATATTTATAATGTACTAAGTAGTATTAGTTGTTAAACATCTTATATTAATAAGTATATATATTATATAACATATGGTGTAGTTGTCTACTGTTTATATTTATAATGTACTAAGTAGTATTAGTTGTTAAACATCTTATATTAATAAGTATATATATTATATAACATATGGTGTAGTTGTCTACTGTTTATATTTATAATGTACTAAGTAGTATTAGTTGTTAAACATCTTATATTAATAAGTATATATATTATATAACATATGGTGTAGTTGTCTACTGTTTATATTTATAATGTACTAAGTAGTATTAGTTGTTAAACATCTTATATTAATAAGTATATATATTATATAACATATGGTGTAGTTGTCTACTGTTTATATTTATAATGTACTAAGTAGTATTAGTTGTTAAACATCTTATATTAATAAGTATATATATTATATAACATATGGTGTAGTTGTCTACTGTTTATATTTATAATGTACTAAGTAGTATTAGTTGTTAAACATCTTATATTAATAAGTATATATATTATATAACATATGGTGTAGTTGTCTACTGTTTATATTTATAATGTACTAAGTAGTATTAGTTGTTAAACATCTTATATTAATAAGTATATATATTATATAACATATGGTGTAGTTGTCTACTGTTTATATTTATAATGTACTAAGTAGTATTAGTTGTTAAACATCTTATATTAATAAGTATATATATTATATAACATATGGTGTAGTTGTCTACTGTTTATATTTATAATGTACTAAGTAGTATTAGTTGTTAAACATCTTATATTAGTAATAAAACCTAAAAGGGAACCCCCTTTTAAAAATAAAAATGATAATGGCGTTTTACGGGTTGGTAACACAAACAAATAAAACCATCAAGGGGTTTATTTGTATGGTTATAGAGGCTTCTTTTAAATTTTGTTTTTGTTTATTTTAAGTTTTTTGTATTTATTGTCTTTATCGGTATTTGTTAATAAAATTTGTGCATTTTTTTTTAAAAAAATGTGTGGGGTAAAAAATGATATATGTTATATAATATATATAGTATTTGATATGATCTTTAAAATATTGTTTGGTGTCTATTTTTTTAGACTGAGAATGTTTTTAATTTTGGTTAAACCTATTAGTTGTAGCACTCTTTTAATGGTTAAAGCTTCTGTGTTGGGACTATATCTATGGTCTTATTTAGGTTATAGTTGGGTGAGGCTGTTAATTTGTATGGTATATTTGGGTGGTGTGTATATCATAATGTTGTTTATCTCATCTTATACTCAGAAAGATCAGGATATTAGAGGATTTTGATATTTTTTGGCTTTGTCTTTAGTTAGTTTTATCTTAATATGTTGTTTTGGATTTTATGACTACATAGTACTACCAAAAACAGTAAAAATATGTCAGAAATTTGAATTTGTTGTTTACAATGACTTATCAAGAAGGTATTTAGGTTATTGTGTTTTATTATTATCGTTTTTTTTTTTAATAGGGTTGAGTATCAGAAGCAAGGATAGGTTTTTACGGTAGTGTGCATTTGTGCCAGATAAATGGGTGGGTTTTAAGAACCCAATATGTACTACATGTCCAAGTGTAGCTAGTAAACTAAAGATATTAGATTTATATTTCGGCTATAAAGTTGGTTTATTTAACCTGCTGGTTGTGTTATTAAGAAAAATTTTTTGTGTTTTTTTGTTATGTTGCTGTTTAAGCCTAATATGATTGCAGTATTTAGTTGGTTATGATATTTTTTTTATTTATGGTTGATTATGAGTAAAAAAAGATGGATTTATTTTTTCTTTAGGCTTAGATTGATACAATTATATATTTTTAGGTATGTTGTTAATATGTGGTTTAATGAGTCTTAAATATAGGTTGCATTATATGGGATACAAAAAATATAGAGGTAAAAGATTGTATATTAATATGTTTGCTTTTTTAAGCATAATGATTTTATTAAGACTAAGAAAGAAATTGTTAACAGGTCTTTTATTTTGGGAGTACCTCGGTATAGTTAGTTTTTTTTTAATAGTCTATTATCAGAAATATTATGGGTTAACAGCCTCACTGATAACATTGATAGTTTCTCGAATAGGCGATGTTTTGTTTTTTTTGTTGGTTGGATTATATGTGTTTGTTTATGATGGATTAAAAAATGGCTTGATTGTGAGATTATTTTTGGTTTTTTTTATAGTTGGTAGTAAGAGCGCAATGTTTCCAATGAGAAGCTGGTTGTTAGAAGCTATGCGTGCTCCTACACCAGTTAGGGCTTTGGTCCATTCTTCAACTTTAGTCGCTGCTGGTGTATGATTCATGAGTACTTACTACTGATATCTGAGAAGTTATATTAATAGTTTGTTTTTATTTTCTAGCTGTATAGTTACTATAATTGTTACAGGGGTTTGCGCTTGTTTAATGGCTGATAGTAAGAAGATTGTTGCTCTTTCAACAAGCAAAAAAGTTAGTTGGTGTATTTTGTATATGGTTTCTGGGTGTACAAGTTTAGCACTATTACAGTTATTAGTACATGGGCTAGGGAAGTGTTTTTTTTTTATTTTAATGGGAAATAAAATGAGAAGCAAAGAGAGAGCCCAAAAATATATGATATTTTATAAAAACAGTAGTATCTTTGGAGCAGGAATGAAACTGATTTCTGTTTTTTGTTTAGCAGGCGTTCCTTTTATGGGTATTTATTTTAGAAAGCATTTTTTTTTTTCTTTTTTATATGGTGATATATCAAATATTTTAGTTGGCTTATTGTTACTAATAGGTTATTTACTAACTAATATATACAGTGTTCGTTTATTTATACTTCATTTTGGCTCTAAAGGAGGTTTAGATTATAGGTATGACTTTGTCTTTTTATTGATGGTTTATTTGATACCTTTTATAGGTTTGGTTTGTGTGTATAGTGTTGATAGTCTTATTGAGTCAGTAGAAGGTAGGTCTATATTGAGATATCTTTTGATGATTGTTTTAATAATTGGCGGTTTTTTAGGGGCTTATGTGTATAATTATAGGGTTTATACCCAAAATTTACATGGCTACGGCACTAGGTTTGGGTATATGGATTTATTAATAGTGTCTTTTTTGAGGGTGTATCGTAGATTATTGGGTATAAGTAGTGTAGGACTGTATCGTTGGGACTATGATATTGTTAATAAATTTTACAGCATGTTTATAAACAATTATTTAGTTTTGAGGGGATTTAGATGTTTAGTTATTTTGTGTTTTTTAATTTAGTTTCTTACCTTAGTATATCTTAAAGTATTTTTATTTTTCGTATAGATGGTGTGGCATTTGCTTCAGGTAGGATAAATGTTTTTATTAAATAAGAAATTTTCTATTTTGTTACGTAATTTTAGTAGTGTTAGGAACAAACCAGTTCCTCGTTTAGATTGGCCTACTAAATCTAATTTAAATTATTTTTGATGTAGAGGTTCTTTATTGTTAGGTGTTATGTTATTTCAGTTGGTTACAGGTATATTTTGTGCTATAGAGTATTTAAAATTAGCTAAGATGCATTTATTCCATATTAAGCCTACGGTAGGGGAACCAGGCCCTGTTATGGATGGTTTAGTGTCTGATGTATTGCGGTTTTCTCATCTGTGAGGAGCAAGCATGGTGTTTGTTTGTTTATTAGGTCATATGGGACGAGGTTTATATTATTGTAGTTATAGAAAGAACCCTATATTATGAAGAAGTGGTATGTTGTTATATGTGGTTGTTCTTATAGAAGCATTTTTAGGTTATTTGCTACCTTGGCACCAAATGTCTTATTGGGCAGGGGTTGTTATAAGTACAATTTTTTTATCATTGCCAGTTATAGGACCACACTTATATAGTTTTTTATTAGGATCTTATGATTTTGGTGATGGTATAGTAAGTCGTGTGTTTTGTGTGCATGTTTGTTTTGGTTTTGTTATATTGGGTTTAATAGTTGGGCATTTAATAAAATTGCACAAGATAGGGTCTAGTAATTCATTTAAAAGTGGTGATAGATACAGAGATACTATTTTTTTTCATAAGGGTTATGGTTATAAGGATATATTGGTTTTTTTATTATTTATGTTTATGACTATATTGTTTTCTATGTATAATCCTTGGGTAACTAGATTAAAGGAAAATTTTATTAGACCTAATCCACTAGCCACACCTACAAATATAAAGCCAGAATGATATTTTTTACCATTTTATGCTATACTACGCTCGATAGAAAAAAAGATAGGTGGTTTAATAGCTGTTGTAATGTTATTGGTTTTAACTTGAGTGCCTGTGCCTGGCTGACATAGGGGCTTTGAGAGAGTAGTGCGACGTTTGTCATTCTGATTGTTAAGAGGAAGATTTTTATTTTTAGCTTTTTTAGGCTCTAGTGAGCCCACAGAGTTTTGTCAGTTTGTCAGATTATTAACATCTTTTTTATTTTGTTTGTCTATGTTTGTACTAAAGTGCAAAGACTATATTATGTTTAATACCGGAAGAAAGAGTTAAATGAGAGGTGTTTTAATTTTGATGTTATTATTAATATTGATGAGATTTTTATTTTTAATAGGAAATTTTCTTAACTTGTTAATAATATTAGAGAATTTAAAAGTTTTATTATTATTTAGATGTTTTAATTTGTGGGAGAAAAGTGATTTTGTTTATTTGTTTTTGGTCTTACTAGTATTAATGACAATGGAAGTTAGTATAGGGTTAGTTATAGTATGTAGTATATGAAACTTAAAAAGGCTAAAAGATATTTTTATTTTGTAGTTTTGTCCTTATTGTTTATTTTATTGACAACTATTTCTTATAGTAGTTTATATAAAGGGTTACTAATTTTAAAATTTAATATGGATTATTTATTTTTTGTGCTATGCTTATTAGTTTTGTTTATAGCTAGTTTGATAGTTTTATTTTTTTTTAAAGTATTTGGTGGTACACAGTATTTTTTAATAGGCAGTTGTATTTTTTCTGTTTATTGCTTTTGTATAAAAAATTTTTTGTTATTTTGAGTAAGTTATGAGTTATCTATTATATTTTTATTATTTTTAATTTATAGTGATTCTCCATACACTGATCGGTTCTTAGCTGGTTGATACTTGTTTGCTTACTCTTTTTTGTGCGGATTACCATTGCTAGTATTGTTATTTTATTGTGGTAAGGATAGCGTTTTAGGTTTTGATAAAAATATTAGTTTTAGAATAGACAGCTTTTCTGGGTTATTATTGTGTTTAGTTTTTATAGCAAAGATACCATTAATACCATTTCACACTTGGTTACCTATAGTTCATGCTGAGGCTAGTACAGTAGTTTCAATTTGTTTAAGAGGCTATATTATGAAGTTGGGTTTAGTTGGTATAGTGCGTTTTTGTTTAAATGTTTTAGATAGCAAATTGGTATTAAGTTATACGGTTTTTGCGTTTATTGGTTGTCTTTTGCAGTTTTTTTGCAGTATGGAGGAGTTTGATTTTAAGCGTTGATTGGCTATGCTTAGTGTTGCCCACATAGGAGTAAGAGTAGTTTGTTTATTAACAAAAGCCCAGAGAGGTATAGAAAAGAGACTATTATTTGGATTAGGTCATGGTATAAGAGCAGGTTATTTTTTTTTACTTATTATGGTTTTAGGTGTAATAGGAGGAGGGCGTAAATCTAGTATGTTAAGTGTCATAAATAGTTGATCTATCTCAAAAGTTTGATTGCTGTTGGTTGGGTTTTGTCTTGTTGCTTCTTTTCCTCCTGTTGTAAACTTTTTTATAGAAGTTTGGTTGCTAAGGGTTTTTAAAAAAATATTTATGTGAGTAGTTTTATTGTCTATATATTTATTTTTTAGTAGCTTGATTCCTTTAAGTTTGCTAGGTTATGGGTTGACACGTCGCTTTGGTAATTACATATTGTATATTAATGAAAGTTATTTGGTATCTTTTTGTTTGCTTTTTTTTTATACAGTGCTGTTACTAGTATAAATAATATGGTGTAAATACTAAGCACTATACTTTTTGGTAGTATAAGAGAATGATTTCTATTATTTTTTCCCTAGCTTAAAATTAAAGTGTGAGTTTGAAGAGCTTAAGATAAATAATTATTTGGGAGAAAATGTCACGTTTTAATAGTTTGTTATTTAAATTTAACATATGACAAAGTTTTCATTATTCTTATTTTACTTTTATTTGTGCTGGAACTTTAATAATATCTCAGGTACCATATATATGAAGTTTTAGTGTTATATATGTCGTAATACCATTTTTAATGGGTGTTCGTCCCTTAGGTTTAGCACTATATAAATTATTAAATTTTATAAAGATACTTGTTATTTCTGTTCCAAAGGAGTTGCCTTCTGTTGCATTTTCTGTGGTAATAACACCTTTCATATTCATTGGTGAGTGTTGTAGTCAAATGCTACGTCCTATTACTTTATTACTTCGTTTATTAGTTAATCTAACCTTTGCTTATCTAGTTTCTTTAACTGTAGCAAGACAGTTTGTAGAAAAGCTTATAAGGTTTAAATTAAGACCTAAGATAATTATTATTTATTGTTTTTCTGTATTTTATTTTTTTTATGAAATATTTATGGGGTTCTTGCTAACGTATGTGTCACATGCAATGCTATTATCTCTTATAAGGGACATGTATCATGTCGGACATGTTAAGTTTTTTAGAAAGTAGTAATAAAAAACATGTTAAAAAAAAGATTTATTTGATTATTAAGACTTTTGTTATTTTTGGTTGGAGTCTTATTAAAAAAAAGAATAGAAATAATATTTTTTTTTGAAATGATATCCATAATAGCAATACCTTTAATGATTGTTTATAGTGGTGTTAGTACACACAAAAATTACACCTCTTTAATGGTTTTTTTTGTAGTTTCTAGTATTACAAGAGTATTTTTGATATATTCTTGGGCAATAGAGCTACTTAGCCTGTTTTTTTTTGTTTTAATGTTTAAGTTTGGTTTGTTCCCATTTTGTTGATGAGTTTATGTAGTTTATAGCGGTGTGAGGACTGGAGCCTTAATTTTTTTAAATACATTTTTTAAGAGAGTATTGCTGGCGATAGGATTTATAGAAGGGGTAGATTTGGTGGATGGTTTTTTTTTATTTTTTTTTTTTAAAATTTTGTTTTGCTTGAACAACCTGTTAAAAACTATTGAAGGTTGATATAGCTTTATAGCTGGAAATAGTATAGTTTCTTCTGGTTTATTATTGATTTTTTTAACTTCATTATCTAATAAAGAGTTTATAATATATTTTTTTCTTAGTTGACTTTATATTAGTAGTATTGTTTATTTTGTTCTTAAAATAAATTTATTTAAAAAGGACTATAGTGTTTTTGATATTTTATCTGGTGCTTGTTATTTATTTATTTTCTTGGCATTACCATTTAGTCTAGTAGTAATTTATAAGGTTTATAGCGTGCTTTTAGTATTAAGTTCGTGCGGAATTTTGTTAGTTTTTAGTTGGCTGTGTTATAAAGTAATTGAACAGATTTGATTACTAAAAGTTTTTTTTAACAGAAAAGAATGGTCTAGTCTAGGAGAGATTTATAGAAGGCGTTTAGCCTAATGCAGGCGATATAGTTTATATATAGAATATTTGTTTTACACACAAAAGGAATGTTTATACTTTTTCGTTATAGCTAATCACATAGTTTAATAAAAATAGTTGCTTTGCATGTAACAGATATTGCTTGTATTTGTGGTTATTACTGATTTAGTTTAATTAGAATGTTGATTTGTCGTGTCAGAGGAAGTATTATATATTATTCAGTTTATGGTTTCTTTGTTAGGTAGTATAGGGTGTTTAATATATATATTGGTTGGTTTACTATTTTTTGCTCTTGTGGCATTTTTTGTTTTAATAGAGCGTAAGGTGTTAGGTGTTAGACAATCACGATTAGGACCACAAAAGGTAAGATTGCTTGGAATATTACAAAGTTTTGCAGACTTTATAAAGTTGATAAGAAAGGTTGGTTTATTTTGAGGAAGCAGTACAAATGTAAAGTATCGTGAGTTATTTTATGTTTTAGGTATTGTTTATTTTTTATTATCTGCTATATTATTTATTATCTATTTTATAAAAAGTCTTATAAGACATAGTTTAAGTAAATCTCTTGTTTGTTGATTGATAGTTTTTTCTAGACTTAGTGGATATGGTTTTATAATGTGTGGTTGGGGTAGTAAAAGTAAGTATTCGTTATATGGCGCAGTTCGTGCATCATTTAGTAGTATAAGGTTTGAAGGCCTATTGATGTGTATGGTTATAATACTAGGTTTAATAGCAGGTGGTTATAACAGTGGTTTTATTAATAACAGTAAAAGGTTAAATTATGTATTTTTTTTTAGTTTATATTTTTGTAGTTTTGTAAGTGTTATGTGTGAGTGTAATCGAAGGCCCTTTGATTTTTCTGAATCTGAAAGCGATTTGGTGAGTGGTTTTAATACTGATTATTATGGGGCAGGGTTTGCTTTATTATTTGCTTCTGAGTACTGTGTAATGATATTTTTTAGTTGATTTTTGAGATTTTTTTTTTGTGGTATATTTTTATTCTTTATGATGTTTTTAAAAAGATTTCTATTGATTTTTGTTCGTGCTTGTTTCCCTCGATTGCGTTATGATTATTTTGTTAGTTTGGTTTGAAAGAAATTATTTATTATTTTTTTTTTATTAATTGCATATTTAATATAGAAAGTTTAAGTACTCATAGATTATACTTAAATCGTAAGGCTGTTAACTTTAAGAAACATATTAACTTTGTTGTGTACGTAATTGATAAATAGTTTAGTTAGAACACTTGTTTTGGGGACGAGAGGCTTAAATTTTATTTTAGTTTATTAAGCCGAAAGGGCTGCAATAGTAGGTTATTCTGATATAATAATATTTAAAGTTTTTACTTTCTTCGGTTAATGAGAACTAATTATAGTTATTTATATTTTATAAGTGAGTTTGAGTGTGGTTTTTGCAGTGCTCTAACTAGCTTAAGAAAATTTAGTATAGGGTTTTTGCGTTTATTAGTGTTTTTTGTATTGTTGGATGTAGAAGTTGTATTGTTTTTGAAAGCAGTTAATACATTTTTGAGTTTGAGTGTTTATTTTTATTATTTTTTTTTTCTTGTTATTGTGTTGTTAGGATTTTTCTATGAAATTTATTGGGGGTTTATACGTTTCAAATAGTTATTTAAGGAATAAAATAAGCTGTTACTGCTAATAATGGTATGAGCGGTAGGTCGCTCTATTCCTTAGTAGGACTCTAAGTTAAAAAAGACTATATGTTTTCAAAACATGAAGTAACTTTTATTGTTGTGTCTTGAGTGTTGAGAAATTTATCTATTTTTTTTACTTTAAGTCATAAGAAGATAGGACTTGTGTATTTTATTATGGGTGTTTGGTCTGGTTTTGTCGGATTAGGTTTAAGCATGATTATACGATTAAAAATGTTAGACCCCTATCATAATGTTATACCTACAGAGGTGTATAAATTTGCTATTACGAGACATGGTATTGTAATGATATTTTTCTTTTTAATGCCTGTTTTAATAGGAGGTTTTGGTAATTATTTAATTCCACTTTTTACTCGTTTAGATGATATGAAGTTACCACGAATTAAAGTTTTTAGTCTATGAATCTTAATCCCTTCAATGGTTAGTTTGATGATTAGTATGTATATTGGTGCAGGACTAGGTTGAACATTTTATCCTCCATTATCTTCAAAGTATTTTAGAGGTAGTGGTGCTGATTATTTATTAATTTCTTTGCATTTGGCTGGGTTATCTAGAATGTTAGGGGCTCTAAATTTTATTATAACTTGTCATTATTATTTTTATAGTATAAAGACTAATGAGGGTATTCTAAAATATAATTGATTATTTCGTACTCCTATTATTGTTTGAGCTTATTATTTTACTTCTATATTGTTGTTTTTTAGTATACCAGTTTTAGCTGGTGCTATAACAATGTTATTGTTTGATCGTAAATTTGGTACTTCTTACTTCGATCCAACAGGTGGTGGAGATCCAATAATGTTTCAACACATGTTTTGATTTTTTGGTCACCCAGAGGTATATGTGTTAATATTACCAGCCTTTGGCATAGTAAGACATATATGTCATGAGGTTAGTAATAAGAGAGGGCCTTTAGGCTACAGTGGTATGGTTTTGGCTATGCTTTCTATAGTAATTCTTGGTTTTATAGTGTGAGCTCATCATATGTTTACAGTTGGTATGGATTTAAAGAGTAATACTTTTTTTAGTGCCGTTACTGCTTTAATAGGTATACCAACTGGTGTTAAGGTTATAGCTTGAGTAAGAATGCTTAGTAGTAGTGGTTTAAGTATAAACTCACCTGTTGTTATGTGACTTATTTCTTTTATTATTTTATTCACCTTTGGTGGCATCACAGGCTTAATACTATCTTGTTCTAGTGTTGATATTTTATTGCATGACAGTTGATTTGTTGTAGCTCATTTTCATTATGTTCTTTCACTTGGTTCTTATAGAGGGGTTATTATTTCTGTTATATGGTGATGGCCTATGGTTACAGGCTATAGGCTAAATGATAGTTTATTACGTGCTCATTGTTATATATCTTTAGTAGGGTTCAATTTATGTTTTGCTCCTATGCATTATTTTGGTATGTGTGGTTTACCGCGACGTGTTTGTGTTTATGAAAATTCTTTTAGATGAATGTCTAATTTAAGAAGTGCTGGGAGTTTTATTTCTTCCTTTAGTGCTTGTTTTTTTGTTTTTATACTATGAGATTCATTAAACAAAGGATACAAGGTAGTAGGTAGTTGACGTAAAGAGGGGTTTCCTGTTAAAAACATGGTTTGACCTTTAACATATCACACTACGTTGCATTGCAATAGTGTGGGTGCTGGATACAGTCCTTTGCGTTAAATACAATTAGTATAAAAAATATGTCATCTTTCCAAGTTGGAGATTTAATAAACATTAAATTGTATAGAAAAAATAGTTTAAGCTAAAATGTTGTTTTTGTAAAACATAGATTGATGTATTACATCTTTTTTCTTTTTATAAGAGTAGCTAAGTAAATGTTAGTTTTTTACCTTTTGCATCATGACTATCAGATATTTTAAATGTATAATTATTTTCTGAAGTTCAGAGATATTGTTAGGGTTTGTTTTGCACTTTAGAATTTATTTATGTAGTTAATATTTAAATCCCTGACATGTTGTAATAAATAAGACAGGCTGAATTATATCCGATTAAGAAGTAGTTATTTTGAAAAACACAGGTAGTGAAGATATTACTTGTGAGATTAAAAGATTTATTATGTTTTATTTTGTTATAGGATGAGAAGTTTCCTCTAACAGCGATAGTGTTATAACACCAAATTATAATATATTTTTTCTTTAATTAGATTATTTCTTTTTAATAATTATTTAATATTTAATTATTGATAGATTAGTAAAACTAATACTGTTATTTTATTTTGGTGCTATTCTAACTGTATATCAAAAACATTTCCTCTTTTCTATAATAAGAGGTAAGACCTGCTCAATGTTTTAATAAATAGCCGCATTAGTCTGAGTGTGCTAAGGTAGCATAATTACTAGCTCTTTAATTGGGAGATTGTTTGAATGGTTTAATAGGAATAGTTATGAAGATTGATAGTATATTTGAAATTAGTTATCTTGTACAGAACCAAGATAAAATAATTATGACGGGAAGACCCTAGGAGGTTTACATTTATTGTTTATTTGGGGCAAAGTATAATATTTTATTATATTTGAGAACCTTTAATAAGGGCTTAAAGATTAAAGCTACCCTAGGGATAACAGAGTAAGAAATAAGGAGAGATCTAATCGATTTATTTAATTGCTACCTCGATGTTGACTTAGGAGAAAGTTTATGGGCGCAGAGGCTCATAAAACAGGTCTGTTCGACCTTTAAATTCCTTCATGAGTTGAGTTAAGACCGACGTAAGTCAGGTTGGTTCCTATCTAATGGTGTTTTTTATTAGTACGAAAGGATTATAGAAATTTTATTTTATAAATTTTATTCTGGTTTATAATAGAGTTACTGTTAACACTCTCATGAAAAAAGAATTTAAATGTAGTATTAATAGTATTAAATTTAACTTATTATTAGAGAGGAGAACTAAATCAATTATATAATAAAATTGGTTATCAGTATTTATTAAAGGTAAAGACTCAGTGCCAGCATTCGCGGTTAAACTGACTATTAATAGTCTTTTTTTAGGTTAAAATTTTTAATTAGTTAATAATAATCTTGAATTAAAATTTGTAAGATTTATATTAAACGTAACTATTTTATTAAAGCTATAATGTTTAAACATGGATTAGAGACCCATTTATAAATAGTTAAAATTTGGTTCCCTAGTTAAACTAAAAGAAATTGGCAGTTACTTATATTCGTTTAGGGGAGCGTGTAGTTTAAAAGATGATCCGCTTATTATTTTACCATATTAATTTTAGTTAGTGTATATCCGGTTTAATATAATGGTGTAGAGACTCTCATGATTATCAAAAATTATAAGCCAGGTCAATGTGCTGTTTATATTATGGTCACTATTCGCTACTTTTATAATATATTATTTTAAAATTAATTTATTTGGGACTTAACAGTAAAAAATAGAAAACTAGCTTTTTTGAAAGTTTGATTTGGGTAGTGTACACATCGCCCGTCAAATTCGATGAGAATTGAAGTAAGTCGTAACATGGTAGTTGTAGGGGAACCTGCAGCTATATAATTATGAGTAGTAATTTATTTAGTTTTTGTTCTCACTTAACAATAGACAATTTAGTTATTTACATGTGAGTTTTAAGTATATTTATTTCTGTGTGAACAACTAGTGCAATATCAGTAAAATTTTTTTTTAAACCACGTGTTTCTATGACATCTATGTCTCGTGTTATATTTGATAAGGTTGAATTTTTTTTAATTATTTTATCTAGTTTTCTTATATTAGTTTTAGTTGTATTAAATCTATTTGTTATACGGTCTCACGTACCAGTGTTAGTAAAAAACTACGACCAAAGCCTTAAAAGAGGAGAAAGTATAGGTGTTGTAGGGCGACAATGGTATTGGGTATACAATATATTTTATTCTGATGATGAGTTTGGTTGAGACTCTTTTATAACTAAGTTGGTTGATTGTGTTGATAAAGGATTAAGCTTGAAGAGAGGTAATACTTATAACTTAAAAATAACTTCTGCAGATGTCCTGCATTCTTTTTCTATTCCTGCTGCTCAGATGAAGATAGATGCTGTACCAGGTCGAATTAATAGTGTTTATTTGCTCGCTAAAGTACCAGGACGCCATGTAGGGTATTGTAGGGAGTTTTGTGGCGCAGGCCATTCATACATGCCTATTGTTGTAAAAGTTGTATAACAGAGATATAGGTTAAAAAAACTTTTTATTTGTGGTATAAAAGATCTTAGTATGAGTGTTTCTAGATGAGACATAAGTTAAACAAACTATATGATTCATGATCATAAAATACTTTTTAAGTTGTCTTAAAATCAATATTTAAACTATTGTAATTTATATTATT